AATTAATATATAAATTTTTAAATATTATTATTATTTAATTATTTATTATATTATTATTATATTATTATTATATATTATATAAAGTATTCTAATTTTATTATCCTATTATTCTATAGACTTATTATTCTATAGACTATAGAATATTCTAATTATATAAATTAGATTCTAAAAATTAGAATATTCTATATTAATAATTAATATTAGAATTCTCTTCTAATTATATTATATATATATTATATAAATAGAGATAGAGATAAGATAGAAATATGAAATTAAATAAATAATAAATAATAATAAATAAAGTAAAGTAAACAAAGGGCCCTTTTCAATTGGGGAGAGATGGCTGAGTGGACTAAAGCGTCGGATTGCTAATCCGTTGTACGAATTTTGCGTACCGAGGGTTCGAATCCCTCTCTTTCCGTTTCCATCAATGATTTGGTATTTTATTTACCCTTTTTTTGAATTTATAGAACAGAGTCTCTTTTGTTTCTTTTCTTTGTTTGTTTGAATTTTTTTATTAACGATATTTAAAAAGATTTATTATTATTTTTTTATTTCTTTTTTCATTTTTGAAATATTGAAAATGGAATATAAATATTTATTTCTAATTTATATTTATTTCTATTTAATTTCATTTTTTTCTATTTCGAATTTCTATATTGAATTTAATATATTTATAAATATATTTATAATATTTAGAATTTAGAATATTTATATAAGTTAAAATTGAAAGATGAGAAATATATAATAAGAATATCTCAAAATCAAGCACAAGCAAGGAAAACACAGAAAACAAAAGAATCCAAAATATTCTTTTTTATTCTTCACGTCCCGGATTACGTCCTGGATCGTTAGATAGGAATCCGAAGATGAAAAGAGAAACAAAGAATATCACTACCGTGTAAACAAAAAGTTTTAGAGTAAGCATTACACAATCTCCAAGATCATTAAAAAAAAAAAGAAAGAGAATAGATTCTCCTATAGTACACATGAGGATTCACACTGTAAAACTTATCTGATCTTAGAAATCAAGATTGTTAAAATGTTCGAATCTTTTTTTCGAATAAATTATGAATTTTTCTAGGACAGTATTCAAATTAAAGATCTCATCGAAAACTTACAGCAGCTTGCCAAACAAAAGCTAAGAGAAAAAAGAATACAGGTATTACTGGCATAATATCTACAATTGGATTCAAAAAAGCATAGGCTTCAGGTAATTTCGCGAAGAAAAAACTACTTGAATAAAGAGCAGAGTTAATACAAATACAGACCAAACTAAAGATATTAAGCATAACAAACATTTTGTTCTTTAAGATAATTGTATTTTTTCTTTTTGTGAATTAAATAAAAAAAAATGAAAATTAAGTTAATATTATTAAGTATTAAGATTCAGTTTATATTTTAAGTTTATATTATTATATTCTATTTTTAATTTTCTAATAAATGGATTTTCAATTTCATTTCTTTTTTTTTGATTTCTTATTAACTTTAATTTAATAATTTAATATTAATTAAATAAAAGAATTCATTATTATTATAATTATTATATTATTATTTCTTTTTTTTATTTAATCGTATAAATCATAAATGAAATAAAAAAAAAAAAGAAAAATCAAAATAATAAAAAAAAATCGAATACGAATATTAGAATAAAATAGAATAATATTAGAATAAAAAATAGAATAGAATATATAGAGAAATAGAAAAAAATCGAATGAATTACGAATAAAATGATGAATCAAATAACAAAAAGTAGACCCCAAAAATTCTTCTTTGATTTGAACTTATCAAATTCAAAATCTTTCCATTCTGAAATAAAAAGAAATAAAAAAATAGAAGAAATCAGACTTTCATTCAATATCTTAATTGAATTATATGTAATGATCAATAATTTAAGGTTTCATTCTATATCTATACAATCTATACATATCAAAATTCTAGCAACAATTTATTCTATAGATATTTAAGATATTTAGATATTTGGACTGGAATTGACGAACAACCAATATCAATAATAGTGTTTAGCAGTGTCGCATAGAAAGAAAAATGGGGCGTGGCCAAGCGGTAAGGCAACGGGTTTTGGTCCCGCTATTCGGAGGTTCGAATCCTTCCGTCCCAGAACATATCCATTCATGATATATATCATATCTGAATACTAATTATATATCATAATCAAGATTGCCCTTTTTTGAGAAACCTTTTGTTTAAGAGTATATAATATTGGGTAGAATGTGATTCTTCTTTTTTTTTTTTTAATGATTGATATCTAAATCGAGTCACTTTGAAAATGTAGATTCAAAAAGAACTTCTTCTTTTTTATTTGTATTGTATATTTATTATTATTTTAATTTAATAAAATTTAATAAAAACTAATAAATTTAATAAAATAGAAGATATATTAAATAAGATTTATTATTTATATATTTATAATATATTTATATATTTAATATTGAATATTAATTAATAATAATAATATTGAATATTAAAATTTGGAATTCGAATTCTATATTTTTTTAGAAAAATAGAGATTCCAAAAATTCTTATTCAAAAAAATAAATAGAAATAGAATAGAGATTCTATTCCTACAATATCGAATTAATTTGAATTTTTTTGATACTTCTTTACTTTTAGAAATTTTCCATTCATATATTCATATAGAAGAAAAAAATATGGATTCTATTAGATTGAATCAATGACTATTCATGATTTCAGAATTGAATCAATTACATGCCGGCTCCAAACTAGAGGAATGTTATGGTAAAACTTCGTTTGAAACGATGTGGTAAAAAGCAACGTGCGACTTGAAAGACATGATTACATTAGCCGTGGATTCTTACATCCACCATTTTTTCTATTATATAGATATATAGAAATGAAGGTGCTCTTTCTCGACATCGTTTGTTCTATTCCACTCGAATCTCTTTTTGGGGGGGAGGAGGGAGGGTTTGATGATGGAAATAGTACATGATGGAGCTCGAGTTGATTCATTTCTCAGGGGCAAGTTTCTAGGGTTAGTGAAAATTAATAAGTTACAAGAACTTCGTAAGTATATTTTCGCTATAGAAATCGAAAGGATCCAATTTGAGCAAGTTAAAAAAAAAAAGTAAAATTTGTTGGAATTGGTAAAACTATTTCGATCAAAAGTGGATCTGGGGGAATCAACCATCTATTTGTACGATTCTTTGATGGAAAGAAATAAAATAAAAAAAATGGGTATGTTGCTGCCATTTTTGAAATGATTAAAGATCCTCGAAATAATGTCTAAACCCAATGATTCAAGGAAAAGCTAACAGATCGTGGAACAAGTAAATACCGTTTTCAATTGTCTCAACAACTATATTACACTGACTGAAGACAAAAAAATAGATTCTAAAGCTAAAGGAGACAGACAAGAAAGGGGGTAGAGACCGCTCAATAAATGAAAAAAAAATACCTAACTAAATTGTTTTCCTTTGAGTTATTTGAGAGTTATCCAACTTGAGTTATGAGGTTGCGAATACGAGTTATTTTCCTTTTTGGAAAGAATAGAATAAGAAAAAAGTATTTAATTTAAATCGTAGTCTATAGTCTAATTGATTTGATGATTTTTTGAATCTATTTGTTTGACATAATAATTCTATATATAAACATAATTTCGAATTTTCTCGAGCCGTACGAGGAGAAAACTTCTTATACGTTTCTAGGGGGGGTGTATTGTTTATCTATATCTATCCCAATGAGCCGTTTATCGAATCGTTGCAATTGATGTTCGATCCCGAAGAGAGGGGAGAGATCTTCGGAGAGTGGGTTTTTATGATCCGATAAAGAATCAAACCTATTTAAATATTCCTGTTATTCTATATTTCCTTGAAAAAGGCGCTCAACCTACAGGAACTGTTCAGGATATTTCAAAAAAGGCGGGTGTTCTTATGGAACTTAATCCTAATCAACAAACGAAATTCAATTTAAAAATAAATAAATAAAAAAAAAAAGAGGGTGTGGATGACTTTTATGTAAATTTTTATAATCTTTTTCTCTCTTATCTCCCCCCCCCCCCGCTCTCTTGTTCTATTCATACCTAATTTTTTGATTTCTTATTGCTGCCATAGAATGCTGTTTTTTATAACTACAAAAATCCATTCATTTTTATTGATAATATAAAAATCGGCAAATGAATAAAAATAAATTCAATTAAGTAATAAATTAAGTGAAGTAATTGGGTCTATAAATACATTATCCTCAATGAGCTGGTTTTTATTAGAATTCTCTGAAGAAATTTAAAAAGAAAAGGGGGGTTACGTTACGCTTTCTTATTCATTCTATTTATATTTTAGATTCTATTGATTGAATTATTCTATTTTTTAATTATTATTGATTGAATAAACCTGATCTCTACCTTTTTCTTTAATTTTTGCATACGCCCTTTTTGTATCTATGTCGATTATTTATGTAGTGTTAATACAACATAATTGCTTGGTTTTTTTATTAATTTTAATTAAAAAAATGGAATTTTGAATTCATTTTTTATTTCTTAATATTAATAATAATGAATTTAATATTAATTATTAATATTAATAAAGAATAATAAATAATAATTAATATTAAATTCATTCTATTTATATATATATTTCTATTTTATTTTCTTAGTATTTTTTTTTATTATTCATTTGTAATTTGAATTAAATTCAATTGGTATTTATTCAATTTAATATTTAAGTTTTTTCTTTTTAATTCGTTTATTTTCTTCATTGTATTCTTTTTTCAACATTAATATTGACAACAGTGTATCAAACAAATATAATCCGATCGTGAATAAATGGATCCTTTTATTCCCGTTCCATAGGATTTTTTTACTTCATCAAATAGGTGGGTTTGTTGGATTTTCCGTGATAGAAAGAAGAAAAGAAGTTCTTTTTTTTAATTAAAGAAATTCTTTTCTTTCTTTATTTCTTTTTCTTTCTATTTTATATTCTTTAATTTATATTCTTTAATATTCTTTAGAATATTCTATATAATAATATTCAATATTCGAATATAATACTTCTAATATAATAATAATAATAATAATAGAATATTCTAATATAGAATATATAATATTCTAATATATAATATATAGAATAATAGAATATATAAATATATAATAATAAAAAGATTCTAATCTAAATTCTAAATTAGTAAATTAGAAAGAAATTAATTAGAAAGAAATTCGAAATTGGAATATAAGAATATAAATATAATATAAATCTAAATAATTAAAAAAAAAAGTAATGTATAACGTATAACATAGGAGACAAAGAGGCGGTCTATAAATTGTTATTTTATTTTTTTATCTCTTATCTGATATCTGAGTGTTATCTGAGAAAATCTCTTGTATTTTAATCTGATCTGAACATAAAGATGTTCAGAATCGATTCGACTTCGACATTTAAAATCTTTTTTCTGGATTCTGGATTTTCTATTTTAATGGAATATTCTTTTTTTTTTATCCAATTCAATCTTCTTATTTATTTTGATTGCGGTTGTATCTACACATCTTATTAGTTTCTTTTTTTAGGGTTGCTAACTCAATGGTAGAGTACTCGGCTTTTAAGTGCGACTCCAATTTTTACACATTTCTATGAAGCAATGGATTCGTCCATACCATCGGTAGAGTTTGTAAGACCACGACTGATCCAGAAAGGAATGAATGGAAAAAGCAGCATGTCGTATCAATGGAAAATTCTAAGAATATTTCATTGTTTTTGGATCGGGCCAAAATCCATGTTTGTATTCTTGGCTCGCAACAAAATAAATTCACAGTTGGGTTGAATTAATAAATGGATAGAGTTTGGTGGCTCCAATTATAGGGAAACAAAAAGGAACGAGCTTTTGTTTTGAATTTGAATGATTCCCCCATCTAATTATAGGTTAAAAAAAAAAATATTAGTACTTGATGGGGGAAAAGCTTTTCCCATGAATGGATTATTGATTTTTGTTATGAATCCTAACTATTAGCTATTCTCGATTATAATTAGATTATGGGGTGGCGATAAATGTGTAGAAGAAAGAGTATATTGATAAAGATCTTTTTTTTTCCAAAATCAAAAGAGCGATTGGGTTGAGAAAATAAAGGATTTCTAACTATCTTGTTATCCTAGAACGAACATAAAACAATTAGATGGAAAAATCGAGTAGAGAGAGTCCGTTGATGAGTCTTACTTGTTTTCTAGGTATCTATTTTTTTTATTAGAATAGAATACCCTGTTTTGACTGTATCGCACTATGTATTATTTGATAACCCAATAAATCTTCGATCCTTGGCCCAAATCAAATTTAAAAAATGGAGGAATTTCAAGTATATTTAGAACTAGATAGATCTCGTCAACATGACTTCCTATACCCACTTATTTTTCGGGAGTATATTTATGCACTTGCTTACGATCATGGTTTAAATAGTTCCATTTTGGTGCAAAATCTAGGTTATGACAATAAATCTAGTTTACTAATTGTAAAACGTTTAATTACTCGAATGTATCAACAGAATCATTTGATTATTTCTGCTAATAATTCTAACAAAAATCCATTTTTGGGGTACAACAAGAATTTGTATTCTCAAATAATATCAGAGGGGCTTGCCGTCAGTGTGGAAATTCCATTTTCCCTACAATTAATATCTTCCTTAGAGAAGGCAGAAATCATAAAATCCTATAATTTACGATCAATTCATTCGATATTTCCTTTTTTTGAGGAAAAATTTCCATATTTAAATTATGTGTCAGATGTACAAATACCCTACCCTATCCATCTGGAAATCTTGATTCAAACCCTTCGATACTGGGTGAAAGATGCCTCCTCCTTTCATTTATTAAGGCTCTTTCTTTATGAGTATTGTAATTGGAATAGTCTTATTACTCCAAAAAACAGGATTTCTACTTTTTCAAAAAGTAATCCAAGATTTTTCCTGTTCCTATATAATTTTTATGTATGTGAATACGAATCCATCTTTCTTTTTCTCCGTAACAAATCTTCTTATTTACGATTAACATCTTCTGGAGTCTTTTTTGAACGAATCTATTTCTATGCAAAAATAGAACATTTTGTAGAAGTCTTTGATAAGGATTTTCCGTCCACCCTACGGTTCTTCAAGGACCCTTTCATTCATTATGTTAGATATCAAGGAAAATCCATTCTGGCTTCAAAGAATACGCCCTTTTTGATGAAAAAATGGAAATACTATCTTATCCATTTATGGCAATGTCATTTTTTTGTTTGGTCTCAACCAGGAAAGATCCATATAAACCAATTATCCGAGCATTCATTTTCCTTTTTGGGCTATTTTTCAAATGTGGGGCTAAATCCTTCAGTGGTACGGAGTCAAATGTTGGAAAAGTCATTTATAATGGAAAATCTTATGAAAAAGCTTGATACAATAATTCCAATTGTTCCTCTAATTAGATCATTGGCTAAAGCAAGATTTTGTAATCTATTAGGACATCCCATTAGTAAGCCGGTCTGGGCCGATTCATCCGATTTTGATATTAT